AAAAAAACTTCAGAGTCTATCCCGGTTCGAAGCAAGAAATGCAATTTGAATATTTTTCTATTTATTTCCCTTTTTTCTCTGTCAGAAAAAAGCAGAATGGAATTCCCTATTTTTGTAAATTCAATACAATATTAATTAAATCATAGGAATAGGAGACTTTAAATGAAAGTCTCTTTATCACATCCATTCTCCATCATCATATTGTCGGAAAAAAGATATCGCATGTATCAATATGGAAATAATTGGTACATGAAGCCATGATCTGATAGATATCTTATATCTAAATTGATCTTGTGTTCTGGAATCAAAGAAAGATATTCAAAAAGGGGCTCTTATTTATTTCTTATTTATGTTTTTATGTTGTAACTTTGACTAAACCTTTCTCGGGAAGCGGAGGGAATATCAATTTACTTTACTCCTCTTAAATATCCTAGGAACAAGAAAAAGGAATCGGAAATATCGACAGATTCTTGCGGAGTCCAAAAAAATATGAAATAAAAAAAGCCCACTGTTCCTATTTCATCTCTATCGAATTTGAATATCAGAATAGTGGATATAGTCATGATTCAATGGGTTAGGTCTACTTACTTTTTCTTTTCTTGATTTCTAATTTTTAGAATATATTTAATTGATTGGAATAACGGAAAATAGGAATATTTGACAATTCAAGAGACGACTTATCATTATTCATTAGAATCAAAAGTTGTTCCACTTTTTTTTAGAAATAAGAATTTCTTTTATAACTATAAGGAGTATACTATGACGCATGATAATGATAACTTATTATCATAATAAAAATAAATGATATCATTAGTTTCTTTTTTTGTTATTTTATTATATTAAAATAATAATTAAAATAATAATTAATAAAATTAAAATTTATTAAAATGACAAATCAAATATCAATTATATCCCCTTTTTCCGTTCAAATATGAATAATACCGATGAAGTGAAGTTTTATGAACAAAAAAAGCCCCTTATCGGATTTGAACCGATGACTTACGCCTTACCATGGCGTTACTCTACCACTGAGTTAAAGGGGCCTTTAGATTCGATTTCTAAATGCGTGACTACTATGCATATCCAGATATAATATATCTATATATATGCAGTAGACTCAGAATAGCTAGTGGTTCATTCAGTAACGAAAAATTTTATTTACCTAAGGTAAATAGGTAAATGTAAATATAGGGTCAAAATTGGATTTGATCAATATCAATGCAATGAATTGTTTCAAGGACGACCTTAATTGACTCCTATTCAAACGAAATTCATTTGATTGATAGTACCTACCAATTCGACATAGATCCAAGATATTTCATTGAATCATATGTCATATGATGAAAAAATTCAACCTGTCCTCTGAATCAAACAAATTTTTAAAGAAAAAATTTCGATAATTTTTGGATCCCCCCGATTTCTTGTTTGTTAATTTCCTGGTTTATTGTGGGCTAGAGATACTTCATCTCATCTTAAATTAAGTAAGGAGTGAATAATCAATGAATGAAAGGAGAAGAGCTGGAGTTTAACCCCCTTGGGGGGCAGACCAATCACTTCCAGAAAGAATCCTATACTTTGTATTACTATTTATTATTTATTTTCTAATTTTCATTATTGAAATGAAATTCCAGTTTTTAAATAAATAAAATAGAATAAATATCTAAATATAAATATCTAATTTAAACATATAATTCTCTTTTTTTATAATTAGAAATTTTTTTTTTCTCGATTCTAGAATGCTTGTTATAGAATTGCGATTAGAATGAATGATTTCTGAATAGAAAAAATGACAAATCACAAAATTTTGTGGAAAAATGAAAGACGAAAAGATCTTTCGGGTCTAGTCAGACAATTATATTGACAATTTCAAAAAACTGTTCATACTATACCATGAGCATAGTATGGCGGCCGGGCAAGTATGCCCCCATCGTCTAGTGGTTCAGGACATCTCTCTTTCAAGGAGGCAGCGGGGATTCGACTTCCCCTGGGGGTAGGGGGTACTACGAAAGGAAGTTGATCATGGATTATCAATAAGCCTAGAATTGATTCTTCCTGGGTCGATGCCCGAGCGGTTAATGGGGACGGACTGTAAATTCGTTGGCAATATGTCTACGCTGGTTCAAATCCAGCTCGGCCCAAGAATTCGCGGATCCACCATCAAATGATATAGACTGTTCTTCATAAATTCCGTCTACGAAAGAAAAAAAAAGTAAAATTTTTTTGATATATCCCTATATCTCTACCGCTTTATTTTCTCTGTTCTATTTATTTGTTGCTACAAATTAGAATAAATTTGAATTTTCCTAACAATCTAATTTCCTATCAGGATTTCTAAGCATAAAGTGTAGGGAAAAGAGTAAAGAAAAAAACGAAAAAAAAAAAAAACTATTTTTTTCGTTTTTTCATTGAAAAATGGATTATCACTTGGTTTGGAAATCGCGAATGGATTACTAGTAATCCATGTTGCTCTCACTAAAGTACCCAACCATAGAAATAGCAATATATCACTCGCACCTCTGTTTCTGTTACAAGACGGCGATTCGAATCTAAATAGAAACGGTTTCGATGCAATCATAAGAATATGTATACTCTACACTACACTTTATTTCCCTGGGATTGTAGTTCAATTGGTCAGAGCACCGCCCTGTCAAGGCGGAAGCTGCGGGTTCGAGCCCCGTCAGTCCCGACGGAATCAAAAAATACATTAATTCATTTCTCCATTTGAATGTGAAAGGGATACAAATAGCGAATGTCATTCCCCAAGGACATTCCTCTTTTTTATTTATTTGATTTTTCGTTTCACATTTCTCATCAAACAAATAAATACGACAATTTCCATTACCTCACCCAATAATGATTGGTGGGAGAGAGACATATGTGGATTGTTACAATTATTGGTAGCATCATATTTTTGATTCTAAGAAATACCGATACCGTACTGGGTCTGGCTTTTGCGATTGCTTCCGATGCGTGGAATAGAATAGATTACCATATATTTAATATAGACCGGTAACACATACACAAATAGAATTCATTTCTTGTATTGTACGATTCAAAATAAATTTAACATAATTAGAATACTTTGACTTTTAAGATTAAGATTCCAAATTTTTCCTTTTCTGGTTCCGAGTTTGTATAACTTCAATTACTAGTTTGAATTTGAAACAATCTATCTCATTCAAATTGAACACTGACTTTTGATATATGCGTCCAATTATTAATCCAAATAAAGAGTATACTAATGAAAGAAAAATCACAATCTCTCTTAGAGAGAGGGAGATTAATAATTTTTTTTTATAAAAAGGGAGGGGTGCTTTCGCAAAAAGAAAAAATTAGAAAATAGTGATTTGAATAGAATATTAGATCTTTTTTTATCCCTTATACTTGTACTTATGTTTATCATACTTCTTTGTTTTACACAAAAATGAAATCATTAAAACATTCAAAAAAGTACTTAACCCCTTCTTTTCTATTTCGCTTCTATTCTTTGTTTGGTTTTGTTTGTAACCAATGGAAATGTAAGGGCGGTTAAATAATACTTAAGCAAATAATTGTAAATAATTGTATAAGAAAGGCCATAGCGATAAGTTATAGAAAAACAAGAATGGAAAAGAAGGAGAAATCCAAATACAAAAGAAAAAGAAAGGGGTTGAATCGGGAATCCCATTTTTTATTCGGTATGGATAAAAGATCTTCCTATGTTATACTATTCAATTCTCGACGATGAATTGATTTGATAACTCAGATATTGTTATTCATGATATTGATCCGATTCAATATCATCGAGGTGTAATTCATCCCATTGAATCGACGGGCGAAAGATTTATCATCTCTATGGGATTAAATCCCGAGTTATTGCCAATAAAAAAAAATAATGAGATTATGGAAGTAAATATTCTCGCATTTATTGCTACTGCACTTTTCATTCTAGTTCCTACTGCGTTTTTACTTATAATATACGTAAAAACAGTCAGTCAAGGCGATTAATTTGAATCAAACTTGACTTCTTTTCTTAGTTCTTAGTCAATGTTTTCTTAGTCAATGATTAAAGAAAAAAAAAAAAGATTTTCATCTCGCATCTTAAATGAAATTGGCGGACTAGAATTGGCGGTATAGTATTCTATGAGATCCGATAGCTAGAGCTAGTATGGTAGAAAGAAATATATGAACCTTTCTACCATACTAGCTATTATTGTAATGTAATAAGTTGTACTATCTATCTATAATAATCAATCGAAAGAAATTCTTAATATTACGGAACTATTCTAGTTCGTAGATTTCAGATTATTTTGAATAGGAATTTCGGTATCCATCGAAAGAATCAATGAGGAAAAATGGTATGGGCGTATATTAATAAAAGAAAATCGAGTAATTTTCTTTTAGCATTCCGAAGAAGTAATTGATCGAAGACTTAAGAGATGATCAAAACGGTTCTCTGGGAATTTCTTCCGATTTTAAAAAGAAAGACTAAAATCCATCATTTTTAACTCTTGCTTGAGTCAGGTATGAAATGAGTCAACAAAGCATAGCATAAATACAATTTTTCAAATAAAATAAGAGATAAAGATAAAGTAAGTGGGCAATATGTGACTTGCCCAAGATAAGATCTTATTATGGGCAGTCTCTCTTTGAGCAACCGCTATGGATATCTTATTTTCCATACAAGGTCCGTATCCACTTCATAACAGAACTTTTTTCTCTTTGACCCGTAAAGAGAAAGAGGTAAACAAATAAAAAGAAAAATCAAATAAAAAGACTTTGCAAAACGAGCTAGAAGCTAGAAAGGAATCGATACGGTTTGATTCCTCAACTCAATTAGTAGTACTTCTAGAGTCCACTTCTTCCCCATACTACCAGTGAAAGGGAAAATGTAAAGACTACCATTAACGCAGCCCAAGCAAGACTTACTATATCCATGTCAATTCTGTCCCCTATATCTATGAAGGAATTATTCCACTATTGTTCACTAATAATAGTGGAATCACTGTCGCAGAGTCAAAAAGGGATTATGACCCAACACCGTTGCTGAAAGGATCTAATAAATTCGCTTCTAATAAGTTCTTAGAGGATATGATTTTTCTAGTAGAATCGGAAAAGGTTAAGCACAACCAAAATAGGCAGTGACCGTTTACGTTTAGAAGTATCAAGGGAATCGAATCTTTCTAAGATGTAGGAAAAAGAAGACCTATTTAATCTGAATTAAGATTCAATAAAGGGCTAAAAATATTGAATCAAGATAGATCATTATCTATCACATACTTTTATTTCCCATTTGATCTAATATTTCCGATTTAATCTAATCCTTTCTGTCTAAAGGTTCTTTCTGTGAAAGAATCGGAGGACCACCTAGTCAAGAATGGACTAGGGTTCATTGAAAAGAAAGAATGGATTTTTGCATTTGATATAGAAAGCCAATTTTCATCGAATTAAATAGTTATTGAATGCCTCAATACTTAGAGACTGCCGCGAGTCTGTATAGAAGGTATCTTCAGCCCTTTCCACAACCACTAATTAGATTTTTCGCCGGACTATCAAATTGAATTCAAAACCTAGTAATTAAAACGCTACACTACATTAGTAGTGGAAGGGAATTGGTAAATCTTTATAGAAAAGCCCTTCGACTACTATATCCTTGATGAATCCTAGAGGCAAGGATTTACAGCACTTTAGCTCTCTAGAACTACCGAACTTCCAGCTGTTTAGAATCGAGCAAGTATCAAGAGTCCCCTTCCTACGTTTGCTTCAAAAATTCAGCGAGTTATATCAGTAAAATCAAAAAAATAAGGGATTTCGAGTTTTTGTTAATCAGGCGACACCCGGATTTGAACTGGGGAAAAAGGATTTGCAGTCCCCCGCCTTACCGCTCGGCCATGCCGCCAAAATGATACCGTACGAAATAGATGAAAATATTCCCCTTTGCTTGGGGTGGAGGAATTACTAAACTTCTTGTTTTTATTGTACTTTGATTTTGTATCTAAAAACCTTCCCTCTTATTGAAAAATCAAATGTGGTTTTTCAGTCACAAAATCAAAAATTCGGAACAAATTGGAACCATTAACTATTAAATAAATGTGATTGTAAATTCATAAATGATTCTTGGATTTGAATCGAAAATTGTCTTTGAAGGGTGGTCTTTTCACTATATAAGAAAATAGTTATTGATACATAACTAATCAGTATTGATGCTTTTCAATAAAAAAAATCCTTTTCAATTTCAATTATAACAACAAATAGAAGTATATGTAAACCCCAGAACATAAATTGTTCTACAAACGAATGGGTATCTTATCTACTATATAATATGAGCCTAGAGGCAATTCTCAGAGGAAATCAATATAAGATAGCTATCTACACATGTTTACTAAATACAAGCCCCTTACTATGTTATGCACTTTAATCGTATTCTACTAAAAAATAGGTAAAAAGATCTTTCTTTTATGAGAATTCTTTGTTGAACAATGGATAGAATTCACGAAAAAGTTAAGTGCTCAAAAAACATCAAACAAAAATAGAGAGTTGATGGTTATTATGTCTTTATCTTATCGAACAGATCAAATCCCGAATCCATATCCATTTATTTTTTTTGTATCCAATAGGATTGGAATATGTAATATCATAAAAATGGTAGAAATTGAATCACTTTTTTGAGATTCTAGACAAAAGTCCATAAGTCTAAGTGGAATTTATCAATTCCTTTACATTTGTATCTGTTCCAAATTCAAATTGAAGTATAAAATTCTCTTTTTTCCTCCGTTCAGATGGATTTATTTTGTACATTACAAATATGGAGTTGGTTAAAATTTCATGTGATTCAGTAAACACAATAGAAATTCCATCATTGCTAGATCAATCCATATGATTTGATGAAAAATGGGTCAATAATGGAATTTTTTCGATTAATAGGAAATTCAAAATGCTCGGGGATGGAAATGAGGGAATGTCTACAATACCTGGTTTTAATCAGCTACAATTTGAAGGATTTTGTAGATTCATTGATCAGGGCTTAACAGAAGAACTTTATAAGTTTCCAAAAATTGAAGATACCGATCAAGAAATTGAATTTCAATTATTTGTGGAAACATACCAATTGGTAGAACCTTTGATAAAAGAAAGAGATGCTGTATATGAATTACTCACATATTCTTCTGAATTATATGTATCCGCGGGATTAATTTGGAAAACTAGTAGGGATATGCAAGAACAAACTATTTTTATTGGAAACATTCCTTTAATGAATTCCCTGGGAACTTCTATAGTAAATGGAATATACAGAATTGTGATCAATCAAATATTACAAAGTCCCGGTATCTATTACCGGTCAGAATTGGACCATAACGGAATTTCGGTCTATACGGGCACAATAATATCAGATTGGGGGGGAAGATTAGAATTAGAGATTGATAGAAAAGCAAGGATCTGGGCTCGTGTGAGTAGGAAACAGAAAATATCTATTCTAGTTCTATCATCAGCTATGGGTTCGAATCTAAGAGAAATTCTAGA